GACGAGCCTTCTTTTATAAATACTTTCCATGTTAATTGGAAATTCTTTTTTATTGAGATTTATGATCAGTTTGGATTAATATTTAGAGATAGATATTACCTACCCTTTATTTCCTCTTTCAAACAAAGTTGAAATGATTGAAGTTTTACTATTTGGAATCGTGTTAGGTCTAATTCCTATTACTTTGGCTGGATTATTCATAACTGCATATTTACAATACAGACGCGGGGATCAGTTGGACCTTTGATTAAGCAACCTCTCTTTTTTTTTGATTGACCTCCTGCGGATTAAAGCTAAGGAGGGGGTCAAATTCAGATTGTTTATCAAGTAAATAAAGCAATTTCATTGTAATTTCATTTGACCTAAGAAGAGTGGAATCACGCCCTGTAGGATTTGAACCTACGACATTGGGTTTTGGAGACCCACGTTCTACCGAAACTGAACTAAGAGCGCTTTCTTATCACAATAGATAAGATCCTAAAGAAAAGGATTCTAATTGTACTCCCAATAGATTTTGCATGGATCATAGTCTCATAAACTCAAAGATTTGGTAGGTCCAATTTTGATTGATCGCTATTGATCCTTCATTAATGTTCATAGGATACGCATTAGGTAGGGATGACAGGATTTGAACCCGTGACATTTTGTACCCAAAACAAACGCGCTACCAAGCTGCGCTACATCCCTTTTAATTGGCCTACTGCTACTCTGTCATTGTAGAGAATCCGTGTCTTGTTTTCCACATCATTATTTCCTTCATTGATATCCAAACTCTCTTGTTATTTATTATTTTTGATCTCATGGATCAAATATAATTTATAATAAGATATAATAAAAAAAAAAGATTTCTTGGGAATGTTCCACAAAGAGGGAAAGGTCCTTTTTTCTCTTGTCTTGTAAGGGAAGGTAAATTTCATTTACCGGGTCTTTCTTTGTCTATCCCTTTGAGTTTTCCTTAGGAATTTCGCCTACAAATACAATTGCCCCTTAACCACATATGCATCTGATCCTATACGTATTATAAAAAAAAGGAGTATTTTCAATGCGAGATATAAAAACATATCTCTCTGTGGCACCTGTGCTAAGTACTCTATGGTTTGGGTCTTTGGCAGGTTTATTGATAGAGATCAATCGTCTATTCCCGGATGCGTTGACATTCCCCTTTTTTTCATTTTAGTTATTGACATAGGAAGGGCTTAAGAAGATTCCAGATAGAATAAATTATCTGTGACTCAGCCCTCGCTTTTTTCTTCCTTTCTTTATTTTTTTCTTTGATGTCAGTTTTTTCTTTTTTATTTTAGTATTAAAGAAAGAGAAAATGGGTATTCAACCGCATCAAAACTTGTGCTTGGGTTCGAATTCATAGAGGGGGAGCGGAAATGGGATCCGGGGCAACAAAATCATAAAAAAAAAATACTATTATTACTATATACTATAACTGAGATTCTAAATAATTGATAGTTAGAAATCTTTGTATTACTTATTTTTTATTTTTCTCTATTGATTGCAACCAAATCTTTCATAATTGGATTTCAAATTCGCAACTTCTTTTTTTTTTTTTTTTCGTTTCGGATCAAAATGAAAGAATTGAGTGAATCCAAAACTCAAAGGAGGTTCATGGCCAAGGGTAAAGATGTTAGAATAAGAGTGATTTTGGAATGTAAGAGTTGTGTCCGAAACGATATTAATAAGAAGTTCTCTGGAATTTCCAGATATATCACCCAAAAGAATCGACACAATACACCTAGTCGATTAGAATTGAGAAAATTCTGTCCCTATTGTTACAAACACACGCTTCATGTGGAGATAAAAAAATAATTTGAAAGAGCGCGCGTATGTACCCTCTATTCAAGAAATGGGAACAGATTCATAAAATTCAAATTCCATATAATAATCTATTTCAAATAAACCATAAACCAATCAACTCCTATTTCCGTCAAATCATAAATGAGAATTCAGAAATAGGATTTTAGAGATAAGGAATAAACCATGGATAAATCCAAGCGTTTTCTTAAATCCAAGCGATCTTTTCGTAGGCGTTTGCCCCCAATTGGATCAGGGGATCGAATTGATTATAGAAATCTGAGTTTAATTACTCGATTTATTAGTGATCAAGGAAAAATATTATCTCGACGAGTGAATAGAGTGACTTTGAAACAACAACGATTAATAACTACTTCCATAAAACAAGCTCGTATTTTATCCTCGTTACCTTTTATTAACTATAAGAAAAAATTTGATAAAAACAAGCCTATTCCTAGAAAAAATAGAACGAGAGGTCCTCGAACCAAAAAGAAAAAGGACAATTTCTCAATTGATTGAACCTAAATTCCATCCAATTCGAATCCCAACCAGGGGTTGATATTTTGTTCGAAAAATTCGAGAATTCAGATTGAATTGACACATCGTAAAATCGTAAAAAAATTATAAGAAAAAAGAAATACTTTTTTTTACTAATTTATCATAATCAGATTCATTTTTACTATAACCTTCCCGGAGCCCATTCTCCGGGGATCTCCGTTTACGTTTCAATCATTCCGGTCGATTGCTTCCAACCCTCTTACCTTACCTTAGTTACTGATCTCCTTGGCAATCATGTAAAGACAATTTGTATTTGATATAGCTATTTGTGCAAGTATTTTACGATTAAGAAGCAATTGCCTCTTGTACAGATCATTTATTAATCGGCTATAACTATAGGATACCCAAATCTCCCGAATTACTGCATTTATCCGAGTGATCCATAAACGACGAAAATTTCTCTTTTGTCTGCCCCTATCCCGATGAGAAGATGCCAAAGCTCTTATGGTTTGTTGTATAATACTTCGAGTAAGTCTTGAATGAGCCCCCCGATTATTTGATGCAAAGACACGAGATTTTTTTCTACGTCTCCGTGCTATATAACCTCGTATAGTTCTGGTCATTGAATCAACTGAAACTTTGATGTGCTGAATAACTAATTGATTTCTTTTCTTTCAGTCATTTCCCCCTCGTCCATTAATAACAAAACGGATTCGTCCGATGTATAAAATAAAAATTCCAATGGCTTTTGCTACTATGACCTTCCCAACCACGATTTTTTTACGAGCATTTCACCTGAAATAAGAAATTGTATCGAGACTAGGTATGAAAAAAGAAATACTACAATTTCAATTGAGTAGTTATTTAAAGTAGAAATTCGATAGTAAAGGGAAAGGGATAAATAAATCGTGGGTTCCTTCGTTTCTATGGTTACTTCGTAAACGGTGAGGTCCTCTCTATACGCCGGAGCCCCCTTCCCGATTTAATCAATGCTATTAGTAACTTGTACAGTTCACATTCTTTGACTCTACCCATGAATTGTCCAATAATAGATCTTTTCACAATGAGATCTACCCATATAGTAACGGCATTTCATTATGAAAGTTGGCTAGGTTGCTGACCCTGTTCATCCGTTCTTGCAAGAGTGAGAGCGCTTTATTTATGCTTCTTAACTACTCAATCCCCCGCTTAATGGATACATTTGCTACCAAAGGGGAATTGCTTTTCATTTCCAATTAAGGTGATTGGATTTGCACCAATGGAAACCATAAATTTTATACACAACACAACGGGGGTTTTCTTTTTTTAGATAATGACTGGAAGAATTCCATCCTATTGATTGGTACTGGTCATTGAGACTGGGAAAATGCTTCTTTTTTTTTGTTCCAGCTCATGATCTGAACGAGTCGCACATACACCCTAATACATGTTCCTCGACGCTGAGGACATCCCCGAAGAGCGGGGGATTTTGTGACATTTTTGATTGGCTGTCTTGTGTTTCTAATAAGTTGTTTAATAGTTGGCATCTTGAATTGTATACAATACAAAAAAGGGGGCTGGTTTAGATAGATCCTAACCAGAGGGTTATTTACCTTATTTTTCTTTTAACGTTTAACGCGGTAAAAAAAGAAAAGATGTACTTTCCTTTCTGCTTCAGACATCTGCGGATCTGATCCATTTGAAGCCCTAGTGCATATAGAGTTCTAAATGCAGTAGGGTTTCAAATAAAAAAAAACTCAAAAAGAAATGTATTAGACCCACTTCCATTCAATCTTCTTTTGGTTTTGGTATTCGTTTTCGATTCTCTTTACAAGGTCATCTTGAGTGCACTTTTTGCCAATAAGATCTAAAACCCAAACAACAAAAAACACAAGAATTATGATCCAAAAAATGCGCGAGGTCAAAATAATATTTATGACCTTCGCAGCTCTGGGGATTATCCAGGTTCTCCATTGGAGGAATTGGGATAAGGCCCAAGCAAAAAAAGACTGGATAGCCCTTTCCAGAACAGGACTGAATTCTTTGTTTATGTAATTACAAAAAATATGAACCTCCCGCATAACTATGCGGATGCTTGGAAGTTTTGCCAAAAGGAGTTTCTTTTGGCATCGAGCGGTCATGTTTATCATGTTGACCTCTTTTGGTTTCAAAGTCAAAAAATGGTAAATAATATAATTCTATATTATATATGAAATTTTGAGAATTCATTCGTGCATAAGTTTCTCTCTACTCGAAAGTTTTACCACAGAGTAGCTTCTTATGTAAAAGGCGGGTAACCCTTTTTTTTTTCCTTTTTATTTTCTCTTTTCTATTTATTCTTAAAAATATTTTGAATAAATAGAAAAAGAAAACAGAAATAGAAAATCCTATTCTTTTTCTAATTCTTAAAAAATATATTAAGAATAAATAGAAAAGAGAAAAATACAACATAAACCTCCTAAAATAGAAAATCTAAAACGGAATTAGTAATTAGTAAGTCTATGCCATATTAAGGCCATATTAAGGTGCTGCGAAATAGAAGGATCTTATCTTATCAAGGCCATATTAAGGTGCTGCAAAATAGAAGGATCTTATCTTATCAACGTTCAAAAATGGAATTAGCAAAAAAAAAAAAAGAAAGCCATTTTGAACGTTGATTTGAAGCAGAATAAAGGATTTACCCGCGTTTCCGCTGCAGATCCTTATCTCTAGGGCCAGTTTTTGTTGTGTTTTTAGTTTTCTTCGTCATACTCGTCATACTTCCCGAGGGTGTCGTCTCCTATAATATCAATAATTCCATGAGCTTGGGCTTCTTCTGCTGACATATAAGCCATTCTTTGGATGTCGTCGTGTATAACCTGCCGGGTTTTGTGCGTATGTCGTGCATAAGCCTCTTCCATCTGGTTGCGTAAGTAAAACAACACTTCTATTTCTTTTAAAGGGTGTCTTTTGCGGATTTTTGAAAACTTACCGCGAGGTTGGCGCATCATTACCCTGATGATATAAAAAAATGAAGAATTCCTCTACTTTATATCATATCTTGCACCCTCGGGCGAAGGAAAGAGATAAAAAGAATAGAGAAAATTGAACAACCGTACAGGCATTTATTCTGTATTGCATACGGCTATCCAATGGAATTTACCTTTCGTCCCTTCCAGCGCGAAAAAGAGAAAAAAAAAAAAAATAGGATCTATCAGATCCAGATCATTAAGTGATCCATTTACCACCCTTCCTTTCGGTAGAATTCAAAAATACTATGATGGTTCCGTTGCTTTCTATTTCTATATGGAATTTAGAAGTTTTCTCGTCTGTGATTCAGCAATCCCAAAGTTTCTTTTTTTTTTTTTTAGTACTCTTTGACTTTGATAATATAAATAGGAGAAGTGAAGTGGAAAAAGAATTCTGGCGCTAAAACAAAAAATTGTGACGCTGAAATAAACTCCCGATAGATAAGAAAAAATCGGAAATCTATTTTGTCTCATACTACTCTCCCGATACAAAATCTCATGTTATGAAAAACAATAATAGTTTGTTTACTCATACCGAACTCGACGTGCCATGCTATTTTTACTCAATAATCTTTTTCATATTTCATATGGCGAAGGCATAGTCTTCTTTTTTCTATCAAATACAAATAAAAAATCATTGGCGCCAAGCGTGAGGGAATGCTATGCGTTTGGTAGGTGCTCCTCCGAATAAAATGAAACAAGCCATTCCACAGGCTTTTCCCATGCATACCGTGTATACATCTACGGGCGACGCATGCATCAAATCATAAATAGCCATTCCTTGTCGCATTAACCCGCCCGGCGAGTTTATATACAAAAAAATATCCCTGGTACTATCGTTCGTACTGAGATATGCTATGAGACCCGCAACGAGGTTACCGCTCTCTTTATTAATAGGTTTTCCTAAAAAAATTAATCTTTCTCGATGAAGTCGGGTGATTAGGACAAAATGCTATCCTTTAGGAACCGTACACGCACCTTTGAATGCATACGGTTCAAAAAATTGCAAAAAAAAATCAATATGTTGGCCTTTTTCTATTTTATTTTATAGAAGGGCTTTTTTTTTTTCTACCCCCTATAAACTTATCTCGAATTACCCTCTCATTGATGTATTGTTTCATTTCCAAATTAGGACTCTGTTATTTTCTTGTTCCTGAATGGGCCTCTTCTATTTTTTTAGGTTTATGCTCTACTCCGGGTAAGGGTCCAACCGATTTTTATTTATATATATAGTACAAATGCTCCCAATACCATTTCTTTTTGATACGACTTTTTTTTTTTATTCATTTCATGTCCATATTACCAAGTGAGTATTTTCTGAACGGAGCCTGGATACTTCATTTTATTGGTTCAACCAAGCCAACCATAAATTCTCTTCTATTTCTAATTGATACTATGAATATTGATCCCTCAAAGAATGGATCTAATTGCACTTCACGCTCCAAATTCTTGATAGTTTCATCAATTTTTTTGGCGAAGCAGAGGTATCTCGATCGGAGGAGAGAACGGGGAAATCCCATATGGCCCAATATGTCTGACAAGTCGCACTATAGGTCAATCCACTCCAGCTTTGGTTGCTTTTCCTTTGTTTTCTCATCTTTAGTAGGGAACTTACTAAAATCAATCCAAGGGCTAGTCGGATCATCATCACTATTGTTATCGTTTTTCCGAGGATAATTGTTAATGTTAATAAACGGATCATCATCACTATAGTTATCATTATCCCCAGGATAATTGTTAAACGGATCATCATCGCTATAGTTATCGTTATCCCCAGGATAATTGTTAGCCCTATCCCGAGGCGAATCGTTAATCAAATGAATAGGATAACAAGCCGGCTTCCTAGTCTGAGGCTTAGCCCCCCTTTTTTTTTCTTCGTCAATATCCTCACCCTCAAAAAACTCAAAAGGAACTTTTGGAACACCAACAGGCATAAATGAGAGAGAAAAGAGTCAAGTATAAGATTTCACTTTTATGTGGAAATGTCAAAATGATTTTTTTTATTGTTTTCAAAATATGAAAAAGTTCATCTAGGAAGATGAAATGAATAAGGGAAAAATCTTATGAAGGGGTCGGGTTCTTCGAACGCTAAATAAATTTCTATGCATTTGTTCATATGTTCATATTCATAGAAAATGCCCCATTGCGTATTGGTACTTATCGGGTATAGAATAGATCTGCTTTTCTTTGTTCTTACTAACAGACTAACAGAATTGTTCCATTATTACCTATTACCAACAAAAAAGAACTAGGAGCCCTTCATTCGAAATAATCCACTGAACTGAAAGGCGGAAGTCTATAGCATAGTCTTTTCCAATGCGATAAAGTTACATAGTATCTATTTTTCTTCGAAGGGGGTATTTTCATGGGTTTACCTTGGTATCGTGTTCATACCGTCGTATTGAATGATCCCGGCCGGTTGCTTGCTGTTCATATAATGCATACAGCTCTCGTTTCTGGGTGGGCGGGTTCAATGGCTCTATACGAATTAGCAGTTTTTGACCCCTCTGACCCCGTTCTTGATCCAATGTGGAGACAGGGTATGTTTGTTATACCCTTCATGACTCGTTTAGGAATAACCAATTCATGGGGCGGTTGGAATATCACAGGGGGGACTGTAACAAATCCGGGTATTTGGAGTTATGAGGGTGTGGCCGGGGCACATATTGTGTTTTCCGGCTTGTGCTTCTTGGCAGCCATCTGGCATTGGGTGTATTGGGATCTAGAAATATTTCGTGATGAACGTACGGGAAAACCCTCTTTGGATTTGCCCAAGATTTTTGGAATTCATTTATTTCTTTCAGGCTTAGCTTGTTTTGGGTTTGGTGCATTTCATGTAACAGGCTTGTATGGTCCTGGAATATGGGTGTCCGATCCTTATGGACTAACAGGAAAAGTACAATCTGTAAGTCCTGCCTGGGGCGTAGAGGGTTTTGACCCTTTTGTTTCGGGAGGTATAGCCTCTCATCATATTGCAGCGGGGACATTGGGCATATTAGCAGGCCTATTTCATCTTAGTGTCCGTCCGCCCCAACGCCTATACAAAGGATTACGTATGGGTAATATTGAAACCGTTCTTTCCAGTAGTATTGCTGCTGTCTTTTTTGCAGCTTTTGTAGTTGCTGGAACTATGTGGTATGGTTCAGCAACTACTCCCATCGAATTATTCGGCCCCACTCGTTATCAATGGGATCAGGGATACTTCCAACAAGAAATATATCGAAGGGTTGGTGCCGGACTAGTGGAAAATCAGAGTTTCTCCGAAGCTTGGTCTAAAATTCCCGAAAAATTATCTTTTTATGATTACATTGGCAATAATCCAGCAAAAGGGGGATTATTTAGAGCGGGCTCAATGGACAGTGGGGATGGAATAGCTGTTGGGTGGTTAGGACACCCTATCTTTAGAGATAAAGAGGGGCGTGAACTTTTTGTACGTCGTATGCCTACTTTTTTTGAAACATTTCCAGTGGTTTTGGTAGATGGAGACGGAATTGTGAGAGCCGATGTGCCTTTTAGAAGGGCAGAATCTAAGTATAGTGTCGAACAAGTAGGAGTCACCGTTGAGTTCTTCGGCGGCGAACTCAATGGAGTCAGTTATAGTGATCCTGCAACTGTGAAAAAATATGCTAGACGCGCTCAATTAGGTGAAATTTTTGAATTAGATCGTGCTACTTTGAAATCCGACGGTGTTTTTCGTAGCAGTCCGAGGGGTTGGTTCACTTTTGGGCATGCTTCCTTTGCTTTGCTCTTCTTTTTCGGACATATTTGGCATGGAGCTAGAACCTTATTCAGAGATGTTTTTGCTGGTATTGACCCGGATTTGGATGCTCAAGTGGAATTTGGGGCGTTCCAAAAACTTGGAGATCCAACTACAAGGAGACAGGTAGTCTGATACAAGATTGATCTGGTATCTTTCACCTGTATTGTATTTTTGTGATTTGGTTTTTCTATAGGTTACGAGAGAAATCTTGAGTTGAATTGCTGATTTTTATTTGACTCTTATCTTTATCTGGGAGATAATCCCAAACCAAATGAACAGGTGTGGAAGCTATAATTGTAAACCACGATCAAATTTATGGAAGCATTGGTTTATACATTCCTCTTAGTGTCGACTCTAGGAATCATTTTTTTCGCTATCTTTTTTCGAGAACCACCTAAGGTTCCGACTAAAAGGGCAAAATAATGTTTGATTATACTCAATTGAAGTCAAAGTAAAGAGCCTCCCACGAAACAAGGGAGGCTCTTTACTTTACTTCAACTAGTCCCCGTGTTCCTCGAATGGATCTCTTAGTTGTTGAGAGGGTTGCCCAAAAGCGGTATATAAGGCGTACCCGGTAAAACTGACAAGTAAACCAGATATAAAGATGGCGACTAGGGTTGCTGTTTCCATTATTTTCTAATTTCAAGATCACAACGGATCTATGATAAGATGATTTATTTACAGTGTAATGGTATACAAAGTCAACAGATCTCAACCAATGCAATAGGATTTATGGCTACACAAACCTTTGAGGGCAATTCTCGATCTGGTCCAAGACCAAGAAAAACAGGTCTAGGGGGTTTATTGAAACCCTTGAATTCGGAATATGGTAAAGTAGCTCCTGGATGGGGAACTACCCCTTTGATGGGTGTCGCAATGGCTTTATTCGCGGTATTCCTATCTATTATTTTGGAAATTTATAACTCTTCCGTTGTATTGGATGGAATTTCAA